GATTATCTTGATTTGGTACAGGGAAAATCCGTCTTCTTCATGGGAGATAACTTGCTAGAAGTCTCTTTAGCAAGATTATTAATCAGATGTGGAATGATCGTTTATGAAATAGGCATTCCATATATGGATAAAAGATATCAAGCTGCTGAATTAGCACTTTTACGTGATTCCTGTAGAAAGAAGTGTATACCAATACCACGAATTGTGGAAAAACCAGACAATTCCAATCAAATACGGCGTATGCGGGAGTTACAACCTGACCTGGCCATCACGGGAATGGCTCACGCGAACCCATTAGAGGCAAGAGGAATTAGTACAAAATGGTCCATTGAATTTACTTTTGCTCAGATTCATGGATTTTCCAATGCAAGAGACGTGCTTGAATTAATTACCCGTCCTCTAAGACGGAATGAAAATTTAGAAAACTTAGATCGGGCTACTCTGGTGAGAATTAACAAACAAGAAGATCCATCGGAACGTCAACACTAACATATTTCATAATCCTTGGAGACATACAGGAAATGATTCTATTCCACTTTTCCCTTTGATTCAAGTTTGTTTTTATGATCAATACTTTTGACATTCATTTCTCTTCCATTCCTGAGAAAAAGAGAGGATCCATCGAATCTCAAGTATGGTTTTTCACCAATCGAGTTCAAAAACTCAGTAGACACCTCGGGACACATAAAAAAGACTATTCCTCCCAAAGGAGTCTGCGGAAACTTTTGATCAAACGGAAGCGACTTCTTCTTTACTTATACAATAAAAAGAAACTTGGTTCCAAACCAAACTAATTTGTTTATCATAAGTTTTCAACTTAATTTATAAGGAATTTTTTACAAAATCTATTAAAAAAACAAAAAAATGGCTGTTCCAAAAAACGTGACGATTGGAATATTGTACGGATTTTTATCAACTTTATCTCTTGGTCCAAACTTTTTATTCTCTTTAAGAACTTTTCTTTTTATCGGAATCCCAGAAGGCAAAGTCTTTGTTAGTGGATCTTTTGCAGGACAATTTTTAATATATCTATCTATCTATTATGCTCCATTTTACCAAACATTAATAAAACCTCATTTAATGTCTTTAGTAGTTTTGCCTTACTTAGTTTCCCGTTTTTTTTTTGTATATAAAAAAAACCGGGAAATACAAACTGTTTTTTGCTCATTGCAAAAAAACTGTACTTTTTTTATAGATGGATGTCTTATTCAATTGCTTAACCCTGTTATTTTTGGCAATTCGACATTAACAAGACTTATTAATGTTTTTCTTTTTAGATATAGTTCTAATTTTGTTTTTGTTCTTTGTGTTTTTTGTGGCTATGTTGGGAGTAATTTACTTTTGCTTCATTTTATAAAATTGCTATTTATCCGTTTGAACAAAAGTACATATACAAACTACCAAATAAAAAGATTTTGTGGTCTAATTTTTTTTTGTTATCTCTATTGTTTCCTAGGATCAGTACGAATACCATGCTCTATCTATCCGTGGCGAACAAATTTCTCTTGGGTAAAAAATGATAACGAACAAACAGATCAAAGTTTAGTATGGGACCTTGAAAAAGGTACATCTTTAGAAAAAAAGAAAGAAGATAGTTTAGTCCAAAAAAATACTTTTTCAAAATGGAAAAAATTATGGCCTTTGGAGTGGCCTGTTTTATTTTTTAATTATCAGAGATGGATACGAAATACATACATAAAACCTGGCGTAAGTTTCTTACCTTTTCTAAAAGACCGAGTATCCCAATACTTTTTTGGTCACTGCTATAGTGACGGTAAAGAAAAGCTTTGTTTTACATTATTACCAACGAAATTTATCTTAGCTAAAAATTTAGAAGATTTTAAAAAAACTTATTCTCATAATGATAAAATATGGACAAATAATTTGAAAAATAGAAAAAATGTTTTATGGAAAGAATTTAGGAATAGAGTAAATAGAATAAATAAAGCCGAAACTCTAGCGAGAGAAGAAAACCAAAAAAGATATACAGTTACAGTTAAGCCAATTCGAGTCTATGATTGGGCTTTAACTTTTCAACCAACTATGATCAAATTCGTTCTCCAACGTGTATACCAACTGATAAAAGAAAAAACTATACTTTGGCCTAAAAAAAGAAAAATGTGGATCCAGGAACGCGCGGGAAGTACAAAGAAAGAAGCATTGGAAAAAAAAATACAATTAACACTCTCTCGAGGAGAAAATTTTCAAGAATTTGAAGATCCTTTACTTTGTAAATCATCTCGTTTGTTAATGAAATATTATAAACTAGTAGAAAAATTATCGATGACAAGATGGAAAGCATTTGGGAAAGTATATAACGAGGAAAGAAAAAAACGAAAAGAAGAAAGAGCAATAGAAATTTTATGGAATAAATTAGAAAAAAGATTGAAGAAAAAAGAACTACAGGAAAAAGAGTATAAAAATGTTTACGAAATACAAAAAGGAAGGGATTCAATTACTTTCGAAATGTTTCCTGAAGAAGAAGAAATCACACCTGAAGAAAGACTTCTTCTTGCTATGGGACGAATAAAAGAAAAATTAGATTTTTATGATACAGTAAAAACTCGTTTTATTCTTCGGTTTGAAAAAACTGAACAAGACTTAATTGAACAAATTATTGTTGAAGAACAACAAAAAAAAGAACAGATGATAAAAAGTAGAACATTTTTTGATCTGTTAGATTTTTCTGATTATCAAAAGAGAAAAAATTTGCAAAACTCATATGTATATTACATAAAAAAGTCAAAAAATATAGTTTTTCATAGCTATTTTTATGGTATTAAAAATATTTGTAGTTCTTCGCTTCAAAAAGAGAACGAATATATTAAGCTTATTTTTATGGACTCAAAAAAAGAAAACGAGAAAATGCCTTGGAACTACTTTTCTTTCGATCATGTTCGTTCAATATTTCCTAATATTGAATCTTTTTCGCAATGGAAATATTTCAATTGTAAAGATCCTTTTTTTGAAAACAAAAAGAAAGAAAAAAATATAGTAATAAAAACTATATCACAAATAAATCGTAATAAGGTTTACACATATTTTATGTTCAAGCTTCTTTATAAACAAATTAATGATAAAAACTTTCCCTATAAAAACATTATCAATTTGTTTTTAGTTTTGAAAGATAAAAATAGGCATTTAGTTTTTATCTATTTTGAAAAATTAGAATCGAAAATAATTGAGGAAGAAAAACTCAAAGAAACAAATAAAAGTAAAGACATAGAACTTAATTCTATACAAAACAAAGAGATGAACTTGTCTACCCCTTCTTTTCAAAAAATTGAAGAAAGTGAAGTTCGAAAAGAACTACCTCAATGGGAATCTGATTTGATTCAAGATTTTTTATACGAAGAACAAACAAATAAATCAGATTTTCGCGCAGCTCCTTTAAAAAACGTAGGATATTATGAAGACGAATATGGCGATGATACAGAATTATTTGTCAGAGCTAAACATGCTTCGTGTAATAATCGTTTATACATGTTTAAAGGAAGCATAAGATCTCGAAAAGGAAGATCTATTAAACCTTTTCGTCTGAATTTTAGATCTTTAAAAAAACAAATACATTCTCCTGTGGTTTGTAGAATGAAAAACAAGTCCTATATAAATAGAAAGATAGACTTTCAGATAATTTTGGTTTCGATTCTAAATTTCCGTATTAGAAGTTTATGTAAAATGGTTGTTCAAGTCTTTTTAAAAATAAATAATAAGTTTATTCAAAGATTGAATCCATCAGCTATGGATAAACAATCAAAAATAGTGAAAAACCTAAGAATATCCGTGTATAAAAAAAAATACTATGCAAATTTAGCTAAATTGGATCATCATGTGTTTCATAGAATTAGGGGACCTTTATTAATAGCTCAAGCTTTCTTGAGAAGAAAACTAGTATTACCTTTATTGATTGGTATTAAAAATATCGGTCGCATTTTATTATTACAAGTTCCAGAATTTCAAGAAGACTGGGAAGAACTTTCTCAGGAAATTTATATAAATTGTACCTTTGACGGTATAGAATTTTCTGAAGAAAGCCGTCCAGGCAAATGGTGGGAAGATGGTTTTCAAATCAAAATTTTGAATCCTTTTCGTTTAAAACCTTGGCATAAACCGTTGGATACCAGTCATAGAGTTAAACCTACCTATATGTCGATAGGAGGATATGAAGTTTATACCCCTTATGGTAATAAGGTACGAACACTCGGTTTTTGGCAACCGCTTTTAGTAGAAATAAAGAAGAAACTTTCGGAACTTTCAGTAGATTTTAGTTTAACCTTTCCGTTTTTTAAAGAAGAAAACTTCTTCTCGAATATAAAAAGAGTTCAAGATCAAATTAAAAGTGTTTACTCGAAAGAAACAAATATCCATTCTCAAAAAAGATTAAATCAAATTTGGTCTAAGAACAAGAACGAATGTTTTTCAGAAAAAAATATCCAAAAATCAAGTCATCTAGATCATGATACTTGGATAATTCAAATAAAAAATAGTCTCAATTGTTTAAAAGAAGACATTCAAAAAAAATATCATGAATCATATGCTATACAAAACGAAATAGATAATTTAAGAAGAAAAATAATTAATAAGAATAAGCAATTAGAGCAATCATCTTTGACGGGAAACTCAAAAAAAAACAACATTTCAAAAAATGGGCCACTAATCAAAAATTGGTTCTTTTTTTTGCAAAAATTTGATCAAATTTTTGATATTTATAGAGATGTTTTTTTTTATTTTTTGAAAAATCTTATTTATTTATCTAGGATTTATTTCACAAGACCTCTGATAATAATTTTTAAACGAATATTTTTTTTCAATAGAAAGCAAGTAGTAAACCTTTTTTGTCTTACTCATGATAAGAGACTTTCTCAAGCATATGTTTTCCACGATATATGGCGTTGTGTAACAAAAGATAAATCTATTTTAACACAGTTTTTTGAAACAAAAACTTCGTCGTATCCATTCATTAAAAAAAACATAAAAAAATTTTTATTAGATCCAAAAAGCGGATATAAAGAACCTCAACAATATAAGAAAAAGAATTGGAAACATTGGATAAATTGTTATGATCGTTACGATTTAAATTCAGAATTCTTATGGTCTTATATAGAACCTAATTTATGGAGAAGTAAGGTTAGTCAACAATGGAAAATAAAAAAGAAAAATTTCAAAGAAGACCAAATAGAAAAAAATGCTTTGATGCTTACATCTTACAAAAAAAAAATTCTGTTTAAGCTAAATAAACGTTATAGATTGAATCTTTTAGCATATGATTATCTTGATTTCAATAAAAAAGAGATTTCTAGGTTTTTTTTAGAAAAAAAAAGAATTGGGTTGTATTCACCAAAAGGATCTTTTTCTGATTCTATCTTAAATTATAAGATGGGTTTTCAAGACACTGAAGAATTTTTAAATGAATTATCAAACAAAATCAATAATGAATTATTCACACATTTCGAAGGAATTCTGAAATTTCATTTTATTTCCGAAACAAAAACAGAACAAGAAAAACGAGAGTTTGAGATATTTTTTATAAGATATTGGATTTTTTGTAGACGAAAAAGATGCCGTTTCTGGGAAGTATGCAATAATATGCCGTCAATACAGCTACTGAGTAAAAAAAAAAAATTGTTATCAACACAGGAACGAGGGTTTTTTGAATTCATAAAACTACAGAAACGTGCCTTTTTCATTCAAAAATGGAGACAAGAACAAGCAAAAAAAAAAAAATTAATACAAAAAAAAAGACTTCTAAAGAAAGCAGAAAAGGATGGTATAGATGTAAAAAAGAAAAAAGAAAGTATACACAAAGAACTAGAAATTTTGGCAGCACAACAAAAACGATTAACAAAACAAGAAAAAAAAAGAAAATTGTTAAAAAAAAGGTTTGGTTATAAATGTGCCGAAATATCTACAATAAGACAAAATTGGATCGAAAGTAAAACAGAGCAAGAAGTATTAGACAAAATAATAGATAAAAAAATCGAAAAACGAAAGTATCTTGCATCTTATTTTTGTTCCAAAAATAAAAAACAAGCGAAAGAACCTAAAAAAAACGAGAAAAAAAAAGAAGTTAAAGAGGAAACAACATTAAATATAAGTAATACGTTAGAAAAACAAGCAATACTTGAGGAAATTTTAATAGAAAAAAAGAAAAAAATTACAAATAACGAGTATAGACACCGAGAACAACATTTACAGAAGTTATTAGATTTAATTGATGATCAAAAAGATGATGATTTCATAAATGAAGAGCGTGATGATGACATGTACAGATTATTTGCTAAAACTTTACACAAAGAAATTTTGTATTGGAAAAGTATGAAAATATCTTATACCAATTTGATTAAACAATTTTCCATTTTACGAAAAATGGCAAATGATCCCAAAAGAATAAAAGTTTTTGTTAATATATATTTTCAAGATATGCCTATTGAATTTTTCTTATTTACACATGATATGAAAAAATTAGATTTTCGTAATAAAGATATAAAAAATATAATACTAAAAAGAGTAATCAAACCTGTTTCACAATTACCTATGGAAAAAGTTTTAAGACGAAGACTTATTAATATTTCATTTTTATTTCCTAAAGAAGATTTAGAGAAACAAGTGACTGAATCTTTTTTGAAACTTAACAATTTCTTTCTTGAAGATATTTTTCTTCCAAAACGTCGTAGGGAATTTCGTATATTAAATCGTTTGAATTGTAAAAAACCGAAAAAAAAAAAAAACGTTGAAGATAATTTTCATTTTAATCAAAAAATTACTAAAAATATATATTTAGAGTCGAAAGTAAAAATGAAACAAACTCTTTGGCCTAGTTATCGTCTAGAGGATCTTCTTTGCATGAATAGATATTGGTTTAATACGGCTGATGGAAGTCGTAATTCTATTTGGAGAATACGTATCTTTTGTTTATTTTAAAAAGTTGTAATTCTATTTTTAGAGTATTTTTTGCTTGACAAAAAAGTGTTATATTCAATATATTGATTGATAAAAGAAAAGGTAAAAACTTATATTTGAGTTGTTTTTATATAACAATTTGTTTTGAACTGTTCTTTTTCTATTTCTTTTTTTATTGTTTTGGATACTAAAATGTCTAGTATCCAAACATACTATCTCCCTCCCCCCTTTTTTGTGTTTATTAAATTAGATCAGAGCAACAGGAGTCGAACCTGCGACTTAAACACTCCGTGATATCAACGACCATCTAGATCAGGCTCCGTTTATTTTTTAATGAATCTATATCTAATTGGATATTTTTGTATTTTTATAATAAAAACAATTTTTCAATAGTTTTCTATTTATTTCTATTTAATATAGAAATAAGCCGCCATGGTGAAATAGGTAGACACGCTGCTCTTAGGAAGCAGTGCTTGAGCTTCTCGGTTCGAGTCCGAGTGGCGGCAAAACCTACTATTTAGTTCAACAGTTTAAATATGTTAGTTTTTTTTTAGTTAAGGAGGACCTATGTTATTTGTAACTTTAGAACAAATATTCAATCAATTCTATTTTTCTCTAATTTTAGTAATTGCTTTTATTTTTGGGGGAATCTTTTTTTACCCAGTAAAAGAACTAAGAATTTCTGGGAAAAGAGGCTTAATTTTTACTTTTTTTTGTTTAACGATAGTATTAATAATTCGTTGGTTTTCCTCAAGACATTTACCATTAAGTAATTTATATGAATCTTTAATATTTATCTCATGGAATTCATGTTTGATCCAGATTATTCTGGAAGTTTTAAATCCTAATATTCGTTGGTTGGGTGCAATTACAACACCAAGCGCTATGTTTACTCACGGGTTTGCTACTTTAGTTCTTCCTAAAGAAATGCAACAAACCGAAACGGTAGTACCTTCTTTACAAACTCATTGGTTAATGATGCATGTCATTATAATATTACTTGCATATATAATTCTTTTATGTGGATCTTTAGCTTCTATTGCTCTCTTAATTTTGAGTTCAAAGGAAAAATTTTCTTTATCTCTTTTTTTATGTTCAAATATTAGTGTAGAAAAAAAAGAGAAAAGTTATTTTCCTTTTTTAGTAGAAAATTTCCGTAAACTTCAACTAATTCAACAATTAGATCAATTGGGTTATTATACACTATTTATCGGTTTTATCCTTTTAACTATAGGTATTCTTTCAGGAGCAGTATGGGCTAACGAAGCTTGGGGATCTTATTGGAATTGGGACCCAAAAGAAATTTGGGCGTTAATAACATGGCTAATTTTTGCAATCTATATTCATATAAGATTGAATAAAGGGTGGAAAGGTAAAAAACCAGCGCTTGTAGCTTCTATTGGATTTTTGTTTGTTTGGATATGCTATTTTGGTGTCAATCTTTTAGGGATAGGTTTTCATAGTTATGGATGGTTCATTTATAATGGTTAAATGAAAAAGAAAGTAATCCAAGGTGAAAAAACATCTATGTAAAAAGATGTTTTTTCACCTTGGATAAACAAACTTTTTAAAGACTGTTTCTTTATAAGTTTTTACTTAATAAGCTAGTCCCATACTACGAGTGGTTTCGTTTTTTAAATAAACACGTACACTTAAAAAATCTGTTGGACAAGCAGATTCACATCTTTTACAACCTATGCAATCTTCTGTTCGTGGAGCAGAAGCTATTTGCTTAGCCTTACAACCGGTCCAAGGGACCATTTCTAAAACATCAGTAGGACATGCTCGTACACATTGCGTACAACCAATGCATGTATCATAAATTTTGACTGAATGAGCCATTTATTCTCCATATAATATTATATTTTATATAAATAATATTCTATTTTTTTTTTAATCATCTTTTAATAAAATTTTATCTGTTTATTTTTGTTGTTTTAATGACTTGAACCCTTGATATTTTGAATAGATATGATCGATAATCTTAAAATTACTAAGGATTTTTTTGAATTTCAATGCTTTTGCTCGCCAAAGCTTTTTGTTATTCCCAGATTTCCGTTTTTTTGGAACAGCCATTTTTTTGTTTTTTTAATAGATTTTGTAAAAAATTCCTTATAAATTAAGTTGAAAACTTATGATAAACAAATTAGTTTGGTTTGGAACCAAGTTTCTTTTTATTGTATAAGTAAAGAAAAAGTCGCTTCCGTTTGATCAAAAGTTTCCGCAAACTCCTTTGGGAGGAATAGTCTTTTTTATGTGTCCCGAGGTGTCTACTGAGTTTTTGAACTCGATTGGTGAAAAACCATACTTGAGATTCGATGGATCCTCTCTTTTTCTCAGGAATGGAAGAGAAATGAATGTCAAAAGTATTGATCATAAAAACAAACTTGAATCAAAGGGAAAAGTGGAATAGAATCATTTCCTGTATGTCTCCAAGGATTATGAAATATGTTAGTGTTGACGTTCCGATGGATCTTCTTGTTTGTTAATTCTCACCAGAGTAGCCCGATCTAAGTTTTCTAAATTTTCATTCCGTCTTAGAGGACGGGTAATTAATTCAAGCACGTCTCTTGCATTGGAAAATCCATGAATCTGAGCAAAAGTAAATTCAATGGACCATTTTGTACTAATTCCTCTTGCCTCTAATGGGTTCGCGTGAGCCATTCCCGTGATGGCCAGGTCAGGTTGTAACTCCCGCATACGCCGTATTTGATTGGAATTGTCTGGTTTTTCCACAATTCGTGGTATTGGTATACACTTCTTTCTACAGGAATCACGTAAAAGTGCTAATTCAGCAGCTTGATATCTTTTATCCATATATGGAATGCCTATTTCATAAACGATCATTCCACATCTGATTAATAATCTTGCTAAAGAGACTTCTAGCAAGTTATCTCCCATGAAGAAGACGGATTTTCCCTGTACCAAATCAAGATAATCCTTGCAACTTTGCCAAATCTGTTCTTCTCTTTGCTCTAGACCCTGGGGTTCAATCTCCAAAACAGAACAAATCTTTTCAATCCAAGCCCGTGTCCCGTCCGGTCCAATCGGGAAAGGAGCTACAATTAATTCACAATTGTCCCGTCTTAGTAAAGTGGTT